CACTGCCCAACCCCAGCTGTGCATCGCGCGAAAATACTTATATCTCCTCCGGAGTAGACGGGTGATCATTTTCCTAGCAAGTCATTCCGGGTGCGAAAGGACAAATACAAGCTAGATAGGAGAATGTCAGGATCAATTACCGAAGAAGATATAACTATTTCGTAAGTTGCAGAGACAGACTAGTTGGGACAGCAGAACCGGCTTCTAATAAAAATCATTCGAAAAAGAAAGAGTTCGCGTCACAAGAAGTGGGTCTGGAATAAAGTATTCCGTGTGATCCCGATAATGGGATCTATTAATATACCCGATAGGATTGATGCTAGTGCACGAATGATCATAGCTATTTCAATAGAACTTTTTGAAATTGATGGAGAAACTAATGAATTTCGTATATAAGTTGTGGATACATCGCTCCTCCCATTCTTCCCAGTGAACATTAATTTAATTATTTTGAGATAATAGTAGATAGAAATGACACTTGTGACGAGCGCTACCAGAACTGATGGGTACGAACCAGCTTTCCATCCATGCCAAAAGAGATAGAGTTTACCAAAAAAACCGGATGGTGGAGGGATACCCCCTAGGGATGGTGAACGTAAAACCGGAGAGAATGTTAGAACAGGATCCTTCATGTATAATCCCGCGTAATCCCTAATATTATCAGTTCCGGTTCGTAAACCGAATGAGGTGATACGAGCAAAAGTTCCCAGATTCATGAGTATATAAATAAACGTATAAGTTATCATACTTGCGTAACCGTTCTCCGGGTCTGCAGCAAGTACCCCAATCATAATATATCCAATTTGGCTTATAGAGGGATAAGCTAGCATACGTTTCATGCTTATTTGAGTAACGGCAATTAGATTTCCTAATATCATGCTAGAGGCAGCTAATAATCCTACCACCATATGCCACTCATTAGGGAAATGTGGAAAAATTAGACCGAAGAGTCGCGTAAATAAAGCCGGAGCTGCTACTTTAGAGGTAACAGAGAGAAAAGCAACGACTGGTATAGGAGAGTCAGAGTCGAAAAGAAGATTTCCGATCTTTCCGCTCATTCAGAACCGTGCATGAAATTCTTACTTCACACGGCTCTTGGTTCATAAGAGATTCACAACTGATATTGCTCCCGGAACCTTCCTCGTGTATGTCTCAAATCCATTCTTCCTTGAATAATTCATAATCATTCAATATGAGGACTAATTGTTAACTTCTCGAGGAATCCCTCATCATTTGGTTAGATTACCCACCAGCAGTTTCGTCTCGAATTCTTTCTCGCTTGTTTGTCCTTCTTCATTTCTCAACGGAATCCTTTCAACAACTCAAACTACTTGTTGAGTTGGTAGGCACACACGCTGGGCGGGAGAGGCAAATTGCAACTTTTTTCGTTCCTTG